ACTTTTATAGAAAATTCCATAGAGACAGTTTGGATAAATAAGATTCATGGTATATTTTTCGAAGATCGAGATTTTTTTCTAATTACTTTATTAAATAAAAAAGTAATTAGAAAAAAATCTATTGGAGTAAAAAAAATCCGTAAAAAAATCCCGCAATGGTCATACAAATTAATCGACGAGTTGGAACAACAGGAGGGGGAAAATGAAAACGACTTGGTGGCAGAGGATCATCATGAGATTCGCTCACGAAAAGCCAAACGTGTAGTTCTTTTTACAAATGACTATCAGAAGAGCTATACTTATGATACTTATACTAATACCAAAGAAACTTTAGATCCTGATCAAGCGGACGAGGTAGCTTTGATACGTTATTCGCAACAATCGGACTTTCGTCGATATATAATCAAAGGTTCCGTGCGTATTCAAAGACGTAAAACAGGTATTTGGGAACTGTTTCAAGCAAATACACATTCTCCGCTTTTTTTGGACAGAATAAGGAAACTTTTTTTTTATTCTTTTGAAATTTCTAAACTGATGAAATTTTTTTTTAGAAACGGGATGGTTAAAATTTCAAAATTCAAAATTTCGAATTATAAAGAGGAAGAAAGAAAAGAAATGGGGAAAAACGAAGAAGACAACAAAAGAAAAGAGAAAATGCGGATAGAAATAGCAGAAGCCTGGGATACCATTCTATTTGCTCAAGTAATACGAGGCTGCATGTTAGTAACCCAATCCATTCTTAGAAAATACATGATACTACCCTCATTAATAATAGCTAAAAATATCAGTCGTATTTTTTTTTTTCAATTTCCCGAGTGGTCTGATGATTTAAAGGAATGGAAAAGAGAGATGCATGTTAAATGTACCTATAATGGTGTTCAATTATCAGAAAAAGAATTTCCGAAAAACTGGTCAACAGATGGTATTCAAATAAAGATCCTATTTCCTTTCTGTTTGAAACCTTGGCACAGATCTAAGTTGCGATCTCTTCATAGGGATCCAATGACAAAGAAAAGAAAAAAAATTGATTTTTCATTTTTAACAGTTTGGGGAATGGAATCCGAACTCCCTTTTGGTTCTCCCCGAAAACGACCTTCCTTTTTTGAACCTATTTTTAAAAAACTCGAAAAAAAAATTATAAAATTTAAAAATCAATTTTTTCTAGTTATAAGAGTTTTAAAAGAAAAAAAATGGTTTCTAAGGATCTCGAAAAAAACAAAAAAATGGGTTATCAAAAAATTTTTATTATTTTTATTAAAAAGAAGAATAAAAAACCTTTCAAAAGTAAAGAAAATAATCATATTTTTTGGGTTGAAAGAAGATGAATCAAGTCAAACTAAAAAGGAAAAATATTCTATAATCAATAATCGGATGATTCATGAATTATCCATTCAAAAAGGATTTATGAATGGGACAAAGCATTCACTGACAGAAAAGAAAATGAAGAATCTGACTGACAGAACAAACACAATCATAAATCAAATAGAAAGAATTAAAAAAGACAAGAAAAAAGGATTTCTAACACCGGATATTCAAATGAGTCCTAAAAAAAGAAGTTATAAACCTAAAATAAGACTAGAATCACCAAAAAATATTTTGAAGATATTTAAAGCTCAATTAACAATTAAATCATATTTTTTTATAAAATATTTTATTGAAAAGATGTATGATATTTTATTATGTATCATAAAAAATATTCCCAGTCTCAATGCACAACTTTTTCTTGAATTAACAAAAAAAAAATTTGATAAAAAATACATTTATAGTGAAGCAAACCAAGATAGGATTGATAAAACAAACCAAACTACAATTTATTTGATTTCAACTATAAAAAAATCACTTTATTATATTAGTAATAGTAATAATAGCAAGAATAGTTCACAGATTTTTTGTGACTTATCCTTGTCACAAACATATGTTTTTTATAAATTATCAAAAATCCAAGTAAATAACTTGGATAAGTTTATAGATGTCCTTCAATATCATGGAACATCATTTTTTCTTAAAAACGAAATAAAGGATTTTTTTGGAATAAAAGGAATATTTCATCCCGATTCTCAATTTAGACATAAAAAACTTAGGAAGTATGAAACGAAGCAATGGAAAAACTGGTTGTTAAGGGGTCATTATCAATATGATTTATCTCCAATTAGATGGTCTCAATTAGTATCACAAAAATGGCAAAATAGAGTCAATCAACATGATACTGTTCAAAATATAAATTTAAACAAATGGAATTTCTATGAGAAAGTTCAATTAATTCATTACAAAAAACAAACTGATTTTTATGAAGAAAATTCATTCTCAAATAAAAAATATAATTTGAAAAAATACTACAAATATGATAAAAGATCATATAACACTATTAATTATGAATATAGAAACGCCTCATATATTTATGGATCGTCATTACACGTAAGATTACAAGTAAAAAAAAATAAAGAAAGGATTGATTCTTATAATTACTACAAAACACATAAACGAAAATTACTCGATCTGTTAGGTCCTATCCATAATTATTTAGGAGAAGATGGTATTAGGGATCTGGAGAAAAATATGAAAGTATGGTGGGATTTTGATTGTCGAATTCCCCATTTTTGTCTTAAAAAACTCTATATTGGGACCTTGATGGATATCGATACCGGTACCAACAGCAATCAAAATATGAAAACTGGAACTAAAATTTATCAAATAATTGATCAAATGGATAAGAATCAGAAAGATCTTCTTTATCTCAAAATTCATCAAGAAATTGAATCATCCAATTCAAAAAGCTTTTTGAATTGGATGGGAATGAATGAAGAAATACTAAATAGTCCCAGATCGAATACAGGACTTTGGTTCTTCCCAGAATTAGTCATACTTTGCAATAAATATAAAATGAAACAGTGGGTTATACCAATCAAATTACTTCTTTCAAATTTTAATGAAAATGTATGGGAAAATAAAAACATCAATGCAAAGCAAAAAAATATTTTTATATCATCGAATGAAAAATATTTTGAATTAGAGAATCTAAATAAAGAGTCGACCGGACCAGGGAATCTTGGATCAGACGTACAAAACCAAGATAATCTTGAATCCATTCTCTCAAACCAACAAAAAAATCTTGAAGAAGATTATGAATCAAACATTAAAAAACGTAGAAAAAAAAAGCAATACAAAAGTCATACAGAAGCAGAACTCGATTTATTCCTGAAAAGGTATTTTATTTTTCATCAATTGAGATGGAATGATTCTTTGAATCACAAAATTATCAATAATATCAAGGTTTATTGTCTCCTGCTTAGACAGATAAATCCAAAGGAAATGGCTCTATCCTCTATTCAAAGAGGAGAGTTTTGTTTAGATCTAATGCTGACTCAGAAGTATTTCACTCTTACAGAATTGATCAAAACTGGAATATTGATTATCGAACCAGTTCGTCGGTCTGTCAAAAACGATAGACAATTTATTATTATGTATCAAACCGTGGGTATTTCATTGGTTCATAAGAGTAAGCACCAAACTAATCAAAGCCAAGAAAAAAGTGTAGATAATAAAAAAAATAAAAAATCTATTGAAAGACATCAAAAAAAGCTTCCAAAGAAAGACGAAAAAAATTATTATGTGTTTGTTCCTGAAAATTTTTTATCAGCAAAACGTTGTAGAGAGTTTAGAATTCGAATTGAAATAAATTCGAGGAATAGAAAAAATGTGAATAATAGAAATCCAACAGTTTTGAATAGGAACAACGTAAAAAACTGTAGTCTCTTTTTGGATGAAAACGAACATTTCGATAATAGAAGAGATAAAACAAAATTAATTCAATTAAAGTTTTTTCTTTGGCCTAATTATCGATTAGAAGATTTAACTTGTGTGAATCGTTATTGGTATGATACCAATAACGGCAGTCGTTTCAGTCTGTTAAGGATATGTCCACAAGTCATTCGTTAATGGTACTTTCTGATACATAATACTAAATTTTTTTAAATTAAAATGAGATCTAAAAACAAATCAACAGAAATTTTTTTTAGGTAAAAATTTTCGCTTTAATGAACCCTTTCTTCTATTTTTTCAAATATATTTTTAATTAGATTGAGTCATTTGATTTGAAAAAACTAGGTGATGAGTCCATAACAGAATTCAGATTATTGTGAAAACCAGATTAAATCTAGAGGCATTTTTAATATTATTGATCGATAAAATTCATATTTGAAAAATGAAAAAAATATAAAGTGTGTAGGGGAAGAATTCTTGTCTTGTTATTATGGTAAAAAAATTATTTATCTCAGTTCTTTCTAAAAAAGAAAAAGAAGAAAACAGGGGATCCGTTGAATTTCAAGTATTCCGTTTTACCAATAAGATACGGAGACTTACTTCACATTTGGAATTACACAGAAAAGACTATTTATCTCAGAGAAGTCTACGGAAAATTTTGGGAAAACGTCAACGACTGATGACTTATTTGTCAAAAAAAAGAAAGATAGTAGGTATAATAAATAAATATTGAATTGGTCAGTTGAATATTTGGGATAGAAACTAATTTTAATTTGATTTGAAAAGTCATTTTTGGATTTTTTTTATCTTATTTGATTTGATGAGCTTCTTTTTTTTGTGAGTCATTCATGGAAGAATGAATCCGGTAAAAACTAGGATTGTACGAGATATAAGAAAAAACCTCATGATTGTCAATATGTCTTCAACGCCCCACCCCATGCATCATGGTATTTTTTCAACGACTCATCATTCCTCTAGATGGTGAAGTATAAAAAACTGTGAACCTTCTTTTTTATTATTATTATGAAAATTTTCGTAAAAACGAACAATTAGACAATATGTGTCTTATGTAACACATTAGGTTTATATTTAGTTACTATGTTCACAAAAGCAATGACCTAAATGTTCCAGAAGAGTTGGAAAATATTCAAATAACTAAAAGAGCCAGTTCTATTAGCGTAATTACGTTGAGGTTGAGTCTTATCGTCTTTCATTTGTATAATTTGATCTTGATAGACGAAAAGAGTCTCTCTTTTTCGAAAAAAAAATTGGACTATGATCTAGTCGAAAGAGCTATTATCGATATGAGAATGATGCATCATTTTCGTATCATAGTTTTTAGCTGCCGATCTATCTCTCATGGTTGGATAGAGAAATGTTTTTTGGATTTCTCCGATTCTTTTTTCAGGGGTTACTGAATATCAAAAATATTATTACACAGAATTTTTTTAACGAGTTGAAAGAAGGAGGCGTTTTTGGCAGCAAAGGATGCAATAAATGGGTTTATCAGAACCAACACTATACAACAAGCTTTCAGAAGAATAGAATCGGATCCTTGTAAAGTTGATCATGATGAGTGTTACAACAAGGAATAATGAATTGGCAAGTCCAATGCCAAAAAAATAGGGTGATTCATTAACTCGTTATTTTTCTTCTATGGTATATAAATTATGTATTCAACAAATTGAAATTGAATATTAGCATGTATGAGACAACAATTTATGATCTATTGTTGGCAAAAAAACGTAATAAATCAAAAAAGGCTCTTGGCTAATTTTTTCATGAGTAGGTCTCGAAATCGATTGATTCAAAATTATGGTAAATCATTGATTCATCTGGTATATAAATTGATTTATTTATTACAACAAGTTTATACTAGGTCGAAAAAAATTTGATGTTTACAAAAGTTTATAAATCCAATGTCACATTCAGTAAAGATTTATGATACATGTATAGGGTGTACTCAATGTGTTCGAGCCTGCCCTACAGATGTATTAGAAATGATACCTTGGGAGGGATGTAAAGCTAAGCAAATTGCTTCTGCTCCACGAACTGAGGACTGTGTTGGTTGTAAGAGATGCGAATCCGCCTGTCCAACAGATTTCTTGAGTGTTCGAGTTTATTTATGGCATGAAACAACTCGCAGTATGGGTCTAGCTTATTGATAGTTCCCGAAAAAACTACTTAATTTTTTTATCGACAAAAACCCATTTTATAACACAATATTGTGTTATAAAATGGGTTTTTCTGGTCCAAGTGTTTTTCTTTACCACAAATTATTTTCTTCTTTGGTAATAATTGTAGTTTTTTTGATATTTGCGTTTCTTTTCTTTTTTTTCTTTGTCCCCCTATGATAAAGAAGTAGAATACAACATAAATATATGAACGAACTGCTTTTAACACGAAAAAAGCATTCTGTTATCATTTCCAATTGAACGATTTATGAATCCAACTGGCGGAGGATTTTATAGAAACGGATCATTTTTAATCTTTCACTGTGAATTAGGAATAGATGGACTTTCTATAACCCATTCTTCTACTAACGGGATTCATCACGACTTTATTAGTGATTCCGGGCTAGTTTTACTCAGATGATCTATTCTATGTTCCTGTTAAATGTACAGTGAAGAAGTATTTTGATTCCAGAAATCTTTGACTTTTTTTTTCATGTGGGAGTAATGAATTCTGGTTTATCTACTTTTCTATTCTATATGGTAAGGAAATGATAGCTATCAAGTTTATTTTTACTACATTGCGAGAGTCTCTGTTTTTTTCTTCTTACTTATTATAATGGGAGTTCTGGATATAGGTTTCAATGGTTCATGAACCAACACTCCATTTTGAAACATTAAGCAAATCATATAATCCCGCACTTATCATTTTCTTCTACCTGATTGTTGTTAAAGGTAGGCGCAATACAAATAATCTATGCAACTTCAACATCTCCCGATCACGTAATTAAACAAAAAGTTTATTCCTCTGTATCTTTCATAGAAGTCTCATAAGGATAAGAAGAATGAGTTGTACTTTTTGGAAGAAGGACTGGCCCAAAAATGTCAAAAAAAAATAATTCCTTTTGTAACGACAATTAGAATGATATGAACCTATTTTTTTATTCATTAGTTATGTGACGTTAAATGTTCTATGGATACAAACTAGAATGATACAAAATTTTATTCTGGACCATGAGAGTTATTTGTTTTGATTCTCTTTTTATTCCTAATAGGTACTGTATCCCGATTTCGTTCTCTTATTATCAGTTGACAAGGTGGAAGATATAGCTAATTTAAGCGGTTTTCATGAAGAAATGAATTGAAATCATAACCATATTTTGTCTTTGCGAGAAGCATTTTATAACTTGATGATAAAATGCTTCTCGTCGGATAATACGAGGTTTTATAATATAAATACGCTCTCCTATGTTTTTGTTGTCAAACATAGCCTTTTCTTTAATTCAATTGGATGTTAATTAAAATGAACCATAACTATGCAGCCCGATTTCGAATAGATTGACCCCAAAATAGCATATCCAAATTATAAAAAAACCCATCAAAGCTATAATTGCAGAATTAATACCTTTCAAATTTGTATTTGTTTGAGTATGTAAGTAAATCGTAAATATGGTCCAAGTAATAAATGCCCAAGTTTCTTTTGGGTCCCAATTCCAATAGGATCCCCATGCTTCATTAGCCCATACTGATCCTGAAATAATACCTATAGTTAAAAAAAAAAATCCTAGAC